TTTATTAATAATGCGTTTGTTTGCACCATTTTTCTTCTCTTGTTTGGTGAGGAATGAGTTTTATTCTTGCTTTTTCATTCAGTTTTTGTTTGTTCTATATGTAAGTTTTTGCGTTAGTACCTTTCAGTTCTAAATGGTTTGGATTGGTGTGTTAAGTTGTTGTTCTCATTAGTTGTTATTGGTTGATCAAGTATTCTTGTATCTAGCAATACGTTTAAGTTTCGGTTAAATTTTGTGCCAGCAGCCGCGGTTATACCTTGGAAGTGTTTGAATGTGTTTGGCGTTGATTGGTAGTTATATTTATATTTTGTTAAGATATTTTTTTGGATAGTTTATTAGGTGAAATTTTTATTTTTGTTTTTATCTTTTTTTTGTTTGGAGGCTATGAAATTCTTTTTGTAAACTAGGATTAGATACCCTATTATTTTTGAATGTTAAGTGTTTATTTGCCTGAGTAGTATTAGTTATGTTCTTGAAACTTAAAGAATTTGGCGGTACCTCATTCCTTCCAGAGGAATCTGTCTCGTTATCGATAGTCCACGTTGGACCTTACTTGGATTGCTTTAGGTTTGTATACCGCCGTTTATTGATTATCTTTTTAGAGTTTGAGTAATTTTCTGGTCTCTTTATTTTGATTTATTTCAGGTCAAGGTGCAGCTTGTTTCTAAGTGAATGATGGATTACATTGTTATTTGTTTTTGGATTGTTGATTTTGATATTAGCATGAAATTGGATTTGGTTGTAATGATTTGTAGACTGTTTTCATGATCGTGGTTCTGGGGTATGTACACATCGCCCGTCGCTCTCGTTCAAAGTTGTTAATGAGATAAGTCGTAACAAAGTGGTTGTACCGGAAGGTGCAGCTGGATTGATTATGTATATAGTATAGATCAGGCTATTTCTGTTAGTTGAGTTTTCATTTACGCTGAATTGTGGTGCCGTGCGATTCGGCATAGTCTGATTTATTAATTATCTTGTTTTGATTAATTTTGTTTAGTTGTTTAAGGTTTTATTGAAAGATCATTTTTGTTGTTGTAATATTTTGATTTAATTTTTTTAACGATAGTTTATTTGTTCTGTGAAGGGTCGGATTTTGGTTAAAGTGTATATAAGGAAGTTGATTTTGTTTGTCGTACCTTGTGTATCAGGGTTCATTGAAATTTATTATTTATTTTTATTTCCCGATTTTAGAGGAGTTAATGGCTTATGTTGGTTACTGTTTTATTAGTATTAACAATAGGTTGTTGGTAATGAAATGTTATTCGTCTTTAATGGTTTCTGGTTTTTCAAGAAATGAATTCAATTCATGCATCATATTTAATTTCTGTTGTTTATTTATTTATTTTTATTTGATGCTAAAATTAAGGGGGATTAGCTCCTTGTTTTGTTGTTATAATTATTTTATATAAGGTATAGTTTTGTGGATTTTATAGTGATTTTCGATTTGATTATGTTAAAATTTTACTTGTTCTTTTATTTATTTATTTTAATTTAATTGGTTTATTGAAGTGTTTTCTTTACTTTGGCTTGCATAGTAATTATTGTGGAATTAGTAAATCTTATTTTTATGTTGTTGGGTTGTAATAAATTGATGTTAATTATTTTTTAGGAATTCGGCAAATATTGTGTCCGCCTGTTTAACAAAAACATCTTTTCTTGTTAGTTTTTGAAGTATGGCCTGCCCACTGACTTTTTAGTTAAAGGGCCGCGGTATTTTGACCGTGCAAAGGTAGCATAATCATTAGTTCTTTAATTGTGATCTGGTATGAATGGCTTGACGAGACATTAGCTGTCTTGAGTATATTGTCTATTGAATTTAGTTTTTGAGTTAAAATTCTTAGATGTTTTTATGGGACGAGAAGACCCTATAGAGTTTTACATTTTTCTTATTGTATACTATTTTTGTTTTGTTAATTTAATTGGAATGAGTGTTTTGTTGGGGTGATGGGAGGAATTTTTTTAACTCCTCTTTATTTAGTTGTATATTTATTTATATTTGTTTTGATCCATTTATTTTGATTATAAGATTAAATTACCTTAGGGATAACAGCGTTATCTTCCCTGAGAGTTCTTATTGGCGGGAAGGTTTGCGACCTCGATGTTGGATTAAGGTGAATTTTCGGTGCAGGAGCTGAATTTGTGATTAGGTCTGTTCGACCTTTAAAACCTTACATGATCTGAGTTCAGACCGGCGTGAGCCAGGTTGGTTTCTATCTATAATAGTGTTTTATATCTTAGTACGAGAGGACCGGATATTTGGAATAATTTTATTTTATTTGATTGTTATTAATATGATTACTATTTTGGCAGATAAGTGCATTGGATTTAGAATCTATTAATGTAAAGTTTTTATTTTACAAGTAGTATATGATGGATTTTTTTTTTCTCGTTGTTATCTTTTTGTTGTTGATAATTCTCGTTATAGTAGGTGTAGCATTTCTTACTTTATTGGAACGCAGGGTTTTGGGCTATATTCATATTCGTAAGGGTCCTAATAGGGTTGGATTTATCGGTATTCTTCAGCCTTTTAGAGATGCTATTAAGTTGTTTACTAGGGAACAATACTTTCCTATGGTTTCCAACTATTTAGTTTACTATTTTTCTCCTATTTTTGGGTTTTTTCTATCTTTGTTGGTTTGGTTGTTAGTTCCTTATATGAGTGGTTTTATTTCCTTTGAGTTGGGTTTGTTGTTTTTTTTAGCATGCACTAGACTTGGCGTTTATACTGTTATAATTGCTGGTTGGTCTTCCAATTCTGGATATTCTTTGTTAGGGGGTCTTCGTGCTCTAGCTCAAACAATTTCTTATGAGGTTAGATTGGCTTTTATTTTGCTCTCTTTCGTTGTTTTGGTTTGCAGATATAATTTGGCTTATTTTTATTTTTTTCAAGTTTATTTGTGGTTGATTTTTTTTTCTCTTCCATTGTCGTTTGTTTGATTTATTTCCTGTTTGGCAGAGACTAATCGTACTCCTTTTGACTTTGCTGAAGGTGAGTCTGAGCTTGTTTCTGGCTTTAACGTTGAGTATGGCGGGGGCGGCTTTGCGCTTATTTTTTTAGCTGAGTATGCTAGTATTCTTTTTATGAGTTTATTGTTTTGTATCATTTTTTTGGGCAGTGATCTTTATTCTTTTTTCTTTTATGTTAAGCTTTCTTTTATCTCCTTTCTTTTTGTTTGGGTCCGTGGTACTATGCCTCGGTTTCGTTATGATAAGTTAATGTACTTGGCTTGAAGGAGATTTTTACCTCTTTCGTTAAATTATCTTTTGTTTTTTGTTGGTGTTAAGTGTTTTATTTTTTCTTTGTTATAGTGTATTAATTTAGGTACTTAAAAGTTAATAGAAGATTTGAACTTCTTTCACAATGTTTTCAAGACATTGGGCTTATTCTCAGCTTTTTAACTTAGTCTGTTATCTTGTCTCACAGTTTTGTTGTTATAGGGTTTATTACATAGTATATGAAGTATACTGTTGTTAGGATTTGTCCTGTTAGGACGTATGGTTCTTCCACTGGTCGTGCTCCAATTCAAGTTAGTAGAATTACGGTGTTTGTTATTGTTCAGAATATTACTTGGTTGATTGGATAAAATTGTATTCCCCGGAACTTTGACTTATTTGTTGGTAAGATGAATAGGATCGCGATTGATATTACAAGGGCGATTACTCCTCCTAGTTTATTGGGAATTGATCGTAGGATCGCGTATGCGAATAGGAAGTATCATTCTGGTTGAATGTGAACCGGGGTAACTAATGGATTTGCTGGGGTGAAGTTATCCGGATCGCTTAATATGTACGGTTCTTTTAGGACTAGTACTGTTAAGGCTATAAGTGTTACCGCAAATCCAAAGATGTCCTTTACTGTAAAGTATGGGTGAAATGGGATTTTGTCTGTATTTTTGTTTAATCCTAGTGGGTTATTTGATCCAGTTTGGTGTAGGAACAATAAGTGGATTAATACTATTGCTGTGATTGCGAATGGTATTAGGAAGTGTAATGCGAAAAATCGTGTAAGGGTGGCGTTGTCTACCGCAAATCCACCTCATACTCATTCGACAATTTCTTTTCCTATGTAGGGGATTGCTGATAGTAGGTTTGTAATTACGGTTGCACCTCAAAAAGATATTTGTCCTCATGGAAGTACGTATCCTATGAATGCTGTTGCTATAGTTAAAAATAGGATTACTACCCCCACAGATCATGTATGTATAAAATTGTATGATCCGTAGTATATGTTTCGTCCAGTGTGTAGGTAGATACAAATGAAAAATATTGATCCTCCGTTTGCATGAATTGTTCGTAGGAGTCAACCGTAGTTTACATCTCGACAAATATGTCTTACTCTGTCAAATGCGGTGTCAATACTTGGGCAATAGTGTATGGCTAGGAATAGTCCTGTTACAATTTGTATTACTAAGCAAATTCCTAGTAGTGACCCGAAGTTTCATCATCCACTGATTGTCGATGGTGTTGGTAGGTCTACTAGTGCGTCGTTTGCAATTTTAAATAAAGGGTGTTTACTTCGTGTGGGTTTATTCATTATCTTGTGTGTCGTAGTGGCCCCCTTGATACATTGATGATGTTTACAACAACAATTAGTGTTATTAGCATGTATAGTACTAGTAGCGTTGTTATGGTTCCTATTATTTGATTGTATATAACAGTTGTTGTGGTTGTAATTTCACTTTCTATTATTGTTTCGTGTATATTTATTTCCTTGTTGTTTGTTGTGGATGGTATAAAATACATTAGTGGGGGTATTATTGTTAATATAATCATTAATATTTTGTTTGATGGTGAAAATATTTCATTTGATGCCAGTCTTGTTATGTATATAAATAGTACTAACATTCCTCCAATTATGATTATGAATAGAATGTAGGAGAATCAAAATCTTCTGTATATTGTTCCACTAATTAAACACACTAATGTTGTTTGAATTAATAATATTAGCCCTATTGCTAAGGGGTGTTTTATTTGTGTGAATGTTAATCTTGTTAGTGTTCTTAGGGATATAAGTAGTTTTATTATATCACAGGGGGTATTTTATTTAAAATATTAGTTTTGGGGACTAATGAAATGGTACTTTAAACCTTTCCTCTGAAGTTTTAAAAGGTTGATTCCTTATTTTTGATTTACAAGACCAATATTTTTATTAAATTATTAAAACTTAATGCCAATGTGGTTATATTTTTTTATTATTTATTTTTGTGGTATTTGGGCTTTTTCCTCTAGTCGTAAGCACTTGCTTATTACTTTGCTTAGATTGGAATTTGTTGTTCTAGTTCTTTACTTTTCTATTTATTTTTATCTATGTAGTTTTAACTACAGCTTGTTTTTTGTTGTTTATTTTTTGGTTTTTTCTGTTTGTGAGGGGTCTTTGGGCTTATCTATTTTGGTTTCTATAATTCGTAGTCATGGTAATGATTATTTTCAGTCTTATAGTGTTCTTCAATGTTAAGGTTTCTTTGCTTTTTAATTTTTTTGATCCCTTTATGTATGGTTTCTGAACTTTGATGGCTTATTAGTTCTTTATTATTTTTGATTTCTTTTATCTATTTTTTTTCTTTTCCTTATTTTTTTTGTTGAAGTGGGTTGGGGTATATGTTTGGTTGTGATTTGATTTCTTATGGTCTTATTTTTCTTAGTCTGTGAATTTGTGTTCTTATAATTTTGGCTAGTGAATCTATTTTTCGTTTGGGTTATTTTTCTGGTTTTTTCCTTTTTGTTGTTTTGGTTCTTACTATTATGTTGTATTGTACTTTTAGAAGAATTGGTCTTCTTTCTTTTTACATTTTTTTTGAGAGTAGACTCATCCCTACTTTGTTTTTAATTCTGGGCTGGGGGTATCAGCCTGAGCGGGTTCAGGCTGGTATTTATTTGTTGTTTTATACGTTACTGGCTTCTCTTCCATTACTTGTTGGTGTTCTTTATATTTATGGTTCTTTAGGGTCTTTATGCTTGTTTATGTTGTGCGGTAGAGATTCTTTGGTTGGTAGATTATTTTATGTTTGTATAGTTTTTGCTTTTTTGGTTAAGATACCCATATTTATAGTTCATTTATGGCTTCCTAGGGCTCACGTTGAGGCCCCTGTTTCTGGCTCTATGATTTTGGCTGGTATTTTGTTGAAGTTAGGGGGTTATGGGCTTCTTCGTGTTTTCCCTGTTTTGTTTAAGTTCGGGTTTAAGTTTGGATTTGTTTGGATTTCTTTAAGTTTAGTTGGTGGTCTTTTTGTTAGTTTGTTTTGTATACGACAGACTGATTTGAAGTCATTGATTGCTTATTCTTCTGTTGCTCATATGAGCATGGTTATTGGTGGTATTATGACTTTGAGTTATTGAGGGGTCTGTAGATCTTTTGCCTTGATAGTGGCTCATGGTTTGTGTTCTTCTGGTCTTTTTTGTCTTTCTAATATTACTTATGAGCGTTTTGGTAGACGAAGTCTTTTGGTTAATAAGGGTTTGATTAATTTAATGCCCAGAATGGCTATGTGGTGATTTTTATTGAGAGCTTGCAATATAGCTGCTCCCCCTTCTCTTAACCTTCTCGGTGAGATTGGTTTGTTGAGTAGACTGGTTTCTTGGTCTTGATGTCTTATGTTTGTTTTAATTTTTTTGTCTTTTTTTAGCGCCGCTTATACTCTTTATTTATATTCTTATAGCCAACATGGTATTATTTATTCTGGTTTATATTCTTGTTCTTTGGGCTACCTTCGTGAGTTCTTGTTGTTGTTTTTGCATTGATTTCCTTTGAATTTGGTTATTTTGAAGGCTGATGTTGCTGTTTTCTGGGTTTAGTTTTATTATCTAAATAGTTTAAGGTTAAAATATTGGTTTGTGGTGCCGATGATATATTTGTATATTTTAGATTTATTATGTCAGTTTGTTTAGTTAGATTTGTTTTTTTATTTCTTTTTGGTTTGTTTTGTTGTTTCTTTGGCGTATATTTTATTATAAGCGATTTGGTTTATTTTATTGATTGAAATATTATTACACTAAATGGTAGATCTATTATTATGACTTTTTTATTTGATTGAATGTCTTTATTATTTATGGGGTTTGTTTTTATTATTTCTTCTTTGGTTATTCTTTATAGAGATGATTATATGTTTGGTGATTTGAATCTTGTTCGTTTTATTTTTTTGGTATTGATGTTTGTTGTTTCTATAATGTTTTTGATTATTAGTCCTAATATTATTAGAATTTTGTTGGGTTGGGACGGCTTAGGTTTAGTTTCTTATTTGTTGGTAATTTATTACCAGAATGTAAAGTCTTACGGTGCCGGTATGTTGACTGTTTTGTCTAATCGTATTGGTGATGTTGCTTTGTTGATGGTTATTGCTTGGATGATTAATTTTGGTAGTTGAAGTTTTATTTATTATTTAGAGTTCATATCAGGCTCTGTTGAAATAGAGTTGATTTCTTTTCTTGTTGTTTTGGCCGCTATAACTAAAAGTGCTCAAATCCCATTTTCTTCATGGTTGCCAGCAGCCATGGCTGCTCCTACCCCTGTTTCTGCTTTAGTACATTCTTCTACTTTGGTCACTGCGGGCGTTTATTTATTGATTCGTTTTAGTCCTTCATTTAGCTATTGGTTGAATGTTTTTTTATTATTGGTTTCTGGCTTGACTATGTTTATGGCAGGTCTTGGGGCAAATTTTGAGTTTGATTTGAAAAAGATTATTGCTTTGTCTACTTTGAGACAGTTGGGTTTGATGATTATGACTATTTCTATTGGTCTTTCCGGGTTAGCATTTTTTCATTTGTTAACTCATGCCTTGTTTAAGGCTTTATTGTTTATGTGTGCTGGGGGTGTTATTCACTCTATGGGGGATTCTCAGGATATTCGTTTTATGGGTGGTATGTCTGTTTATATGCCATTTACTTCTTCAAGTTTAATGGTTTCCAATTTTGCTCTTTGTGGTATGCCTTTTTTGGCTGGGTTTTATTCTAGGGATTATATTTTGGAAATGTTTTCGATGAGATATGTGAATATGTTTGGTTTCTTTTTGTTGTTTTTGTCTACTGGTTTAACGGTTTGTTATTCTTTCCGTTTATTTTATTTTGTTATGTGTGGTGATTTTAATTTTGTCCCCTCTTACTCAATGGTTGAGACTAGTTATAATATGGTATTGGGAATAATTGGTTTATTGGTTATGACTGTTTTTGGTGGTGGTTCTCTTATGTGATTGATTTGCCCCACGCCTTCTGTTATTTGTTTACCTTATTATTTAAGGTTTCTTACTTTGTTTGTTGTCTTTGTTGGGGCGTGAATTGGTTATAGAGTGGCTGGTTTTGCTTTTGGCGATAGGCTATTTTCTATATATTTATATGGAACTTCTTCATATGCTGGTTCTATGTGGTTTATGCCTTTTTTTTCTACTTATGGTGTATCTTTTAGTCCCCTGGAAGTTGGGTATAGGGCGACTAGGGTTTTTGATTCCGGTTGGATAGAGTATTTTGGTGGTCAGGGTTTATACTGGGTTCTTTTTAATTTGGGTAAGGTTAATCAGTGGTTTCAATATAATAGCTTGAAGGTATTTTTAGGTTTCTTTGTTATGTGAGTTGTTATTTTATTATTTATTCTCATTTATTACTTAAATAGCTTATAATTAGAGCGCAACACTGAAGATGTTGATGAGGTATTTGTTTCCTTTGAGTGTATTTATAAAAGTTCTCTTTGTCTTTACAGTGAAAATGTAATGTTTTTTCTAAACTATATAAATAGAAGTGTAAACGGATTTTAACCGCTATAGTGATAAGTTAGCAGCATTCACTTTTTCTGTCACTTCCTTAACTGGAAATATTAATTCAATTTTATTATTAACAATAATATACCTCTTTCTTTGGTTTCAGTTAAAAAGTGAGGATAAGTTTTATTATCTAAGATCAGGTCGAAACTGATTGCAATTTTGCTTCATCACTTTGATGAGGCTAACTATTTAATTAGTACTTTTTGAATGCAACTCAAATGTTATTGTTAACTATAGTCCCGTTTTAGTTTCTTCATTCAAGTGATCCTTGATTTCATTCGTGGTATAATCCAATAATTAAGATTAGCAGGAATACTGATCTGATGATTATTCATGATTTGATGTTCGAGGTAGGCATAATAATTGGTATTGGTAATAGTAGAGCAATTTCTACATCAAAAATTATAAAGATTACTGCAATCAAGAAGAATCGTGATGAGAATGGTAGGCGTGCGGAGTTTTTAGGGTCAAACCCACACTCAAATGGTGATCTTTTTTCCCGGTCGTCATTAATTTTCTTTGAGATTAATGTTGCTAGTAGTATAATGGCTGATGATAATAAAATAGTTATTACTGCTGCTGTTACAATTATTGTTATTATTTATCTTGCTTTCACAAATTTCTTGATTGGAAGTCAAGTATACTTTCCTTGTATTAGATAAATATTGGTTTATCTTCCTCATCAGTAAATTGAGATGTATAAGAATAGTCAAACTACGTCTACAAAGTGTCAATATCAAGCTGCTGCTTCGAATCCGAAGTGGTGGTTTGATGAAAAATGTAGGGTTACATGCCGCAGAAGACATGTAGTTAGGAATGTAGTTCCAATAATTACATGTAGTCCGTGGAACCCTGTTGCTACAAAGAATGTTGATCCGTATGCAGAATCTGCGATTGTGAAAGGTGCTTCCAAATATTCGTATGCTTGTAGTGCGGTAAAGTAAAGTCCTAACAGGACAGTGAAGAATAGTCCTTGTGTCGCTTGTGTAGCATTGTTTTCTAATAATCCGTGGTGTGCTCATGTTACAGTTACTCCCGAGGCCAATAGGATTGCGGTGTTTAGTAAGGGAATTTGTATAGGGTTGAACGGTTGAATTCCTATTGGGGGTCATGTTGATCCTAGTTCAATTGTTGGCGATAGGCTAGTGTGAAAGAATGCCCAAAAAAATGATACAAAAAATAGGACTTCTGATACAATAAAAAGGATTATCCCTCATCGTAGTCCCTTTGTTACTATTTTTGTGTGTAATCCCTGATAAGTTCCCTCTCGAGTTACATCTCGTCATCATTGAATTATAGTTAGTACAGTAATGATTGCTCCGATTCCTAATAGGCTATCGTCGTATTGGTGGAATCACTTAATTAGTCCTATTAGGGTTACTATTGCTCCAATGGCTCCCGTTAGTGGTCATGGTCTTTTGTTTACTATGTGAAATGGGTGGTTTTCGTGTATTGACATTAATTAACTTCTCTAGAATATAGAGTTCTTAGAATTGCAAATACATATGATTGAATAATAGCTACTGCTGCTTCTAGAATTAACAAGAGGATTTGTGCAACAATTAGTACAGTAAGTAGGGTGTGTCTTATTGATGGTCCATTATTTCCCAGTAGAGTTAGTAGTAGGTGGCCTGCAATTATATTTGCTGTTAAGCGTACTGCTAGTGTACCAGGTCGGATTAGGTTTCTAATTGTTTCAATAATAACTATAAATGGTATTAGTAATGTTGGCGTGCCTTGGGGTACCAAGTGTTCAAATATGTGGTTGGTGTTTTTGATTCATCCGAATAGTATAAATGTTATTCATAAGGGTAGTGCTAGAGTTAATGTAAGTGTTAAATGTCTTGTTCTAGTGAAGATGTATGGGAATAGACCCAGAAAATTGTTTGCTAGGATTATTAAAAATAGTGAAGTTAGGATGAACGAATTTCCCTTGTTTTCGTTTCCTTTTCTTAAAATTGTTTTTATTTCTTGGTGTAGTTTGTTTATTAGTAGTCTTATTATTATATTATTTCGTGATGGGATTAATCAAATTCTTGTTGGAATTAGTAGAAGCCCGATAGCAGTTCTTGTCCAGTTTAGTGGTAGGCTGCTGATTTCTGTTGTTGGGTCAAAGATTGAGAATAGATTTCTTATCACTTTCAGTTTATTTTGTTAATATTAATGGTTTTCTTTACTTTGGCTTGTCTATTTGATGATTGGATAAAGTAGTTTAGAATGTTAAATATCAGGAATGTTGCTAAGAATGTGATGTATAGTATTGTTCATTCTATAGGTATTATTTGAGGTATAAAAGGATATCTTTTTGATTACTTCAGTTTGACATTCTGATGTTATAATATTAACTAATCCTTTATCATCAGAGATATTTGCTAATATACCATTGACTGGTTTAAGAGACCATTACTTGCTTTCAGTCATCTGATGACTCTCTTATCTTTGATACTCAATTAATGAATTGGTTTGTTGATACTCTTTCAATTACGATCGGCATGAATCTATGGTTTGCTCCACAGATTTCTGAGCATTGTCCATATAAAAGGCCAGGCCGATTAATTGAGAAGCTTGTCTGGTTTAGTCGGCCCGGTGTGGCATCAGTCTTTACTCCGAGTCTTGGTACTGCTCAAGAGTGTAATACGTCTGCTGCTGTTACAATTATTCGGATTGGTGAATTTATTGGTAGAACTACTCGGTTATCTGTATCTAGTAGTCGAAATGTGTTTGTTTGTTGATCTTCTTGTTGTACTATATATGAGTCAAATTCAAGCTTTGTAAAGTCCGAGTATTCATATCTTCAATATCACTGATGTCCAACCGTTTTTAGTGTCACTACTGGGTTGTGGATTTCGTCTATTAAGTATAGAAGTCGAAGAGATGGGATTGCAATGAATACTAGGATGATTGCTGGTGCAATTGTTCAAACGGTTTCGATTATTTGTCCTTCTAAAATGAATCGTCTAGTTTGTTTATTTTGGACAATTCTGATTATTGTATAAAATACTGTTGTGATAATTATTAATATAATTATCAGTGCGTGGTCATGGAAGTAAATTAATTGTTCTATTACTGGCGATGCTCTGTCTTGGAGTGTCAGGTTTAATCATGTTGTCATTGGTTCTAATGAAAGTTTAAAACTTTATTTGTGGAGCTTAAATCCACCGCACTTATCTGCCACGTTAGAGTAGTATTAGTTTAGTTAGTTAATGAAATGGTTGGTAACTCCGAGTATCTGTGTTCTGCTGGCGGGAAGTTTTGTAGTCACTCTACTGAGTTTCTTGTATGTGTTGGGAATAGGATTAATCGGTTTGATGCAATTCTTTCTCATATGATGAATAGGAATATTATCACACTTACGAATGAGATAGTTGATCCTATTGATGAAATGATGTTTCATGTGGTGTAGGCATCTGGGTAGTCTGAGTATCGTCGTGGTATACCCGCTAGTCCTAGGAAATGTTGTGGGAAGAATGTTAAGTTGACTCCTACGAATATAACGGCGAATTGGGCCTTTAGTCATTTCGGGTTTATAGTTAGCCCAGTAAATAAGGGGAATCACTGAACGAATCCCCCTATAATTGCAAATACTGCTCCTATGGATAGTACATAGTGGAAGTGAGCTACTACGTAGTAAGTATCGTGTAATACAATATCGATTGATGAATTTGCTAAGACTACCCCGGTCAACCCTCCTATTGTGAATAGGAATACAAATCCTAGAGCTCACAGACAAGCTGCTCTATACGTCATTCGGGTTCCGTATATTGTTGCAAGTCATCTGAAAATTTTGATTCCGGTTGGTACTGCAATAATTATAGTTGCTGATGTAAAGTATGCTCGTGTATCAACGTCTATTCCTACTGTAAATATGTGATGGGCTCATACTACGAATCCTAATAATCCAATTGCTAGTATGGCGAAAATTATTCCTAGGTTTCCGAATGCTTCCTTCTTTCCTCTTTCGTGACAGATAATGTGGGATACTATACCGAATCCTGGTAGAATTAGAATGTAAACTTCAGGGTGTCCAAAGAATCAGAATAGGTGTTGATATAGAATCGGATCTCCACCTCCTGCTGGATCAAAGAATGATGTGTTTAGGTTTCGATCTGTTAATAGTATTGTGATTGCTCCTGCTAGAACTGGTAGGGATAGGAGTAGTAATAGGGCAGTAATGGCGATTGATCATACAAATAGGGGGATTCGTTCAGGTTTCATGCTTTTTGGTTTTATATTAATTGTTGTTGTAATGAAGTTTACTGCTCCTAGGATAGATGATACTCCTGCTAGGTGTAAGGAGAAGATTGCTAGATCTACAGATGCTCCGGCATGTGCAATTCCTCTTGCAAGAGGGGGGTAAACAGTTCACCCCGTTCCTACTCCGCTTTCTACTGTTCTACTAGTAAGTAGTAGGGTTAGTGATGGTGGTAATAATCAGAAGCTTATGTTGTTTATTCGTGGGAATGCTATGTCTGGTGCTCCAAGTATTAGCGGTACTAGTCAATTTCCAAACCCACCAATTATGATTGGTATAACTATGAAGAAAATTATAACAAAGGCGTGAGCTGTAACAATGACGTTGTAGATTTGGTCATCTCCAATTAGTGATCCCGGCTGTCCTAGTTCTGTTCGAATCAGTATTCTTAGTGAGGTTCCAACTATTCCTGATCAAGCTCCGAATACAAAATATAGTGTTCCAATGTCTTTGTGATTAGTTGAGAAGAATCATCGGGTGAAAATTAGTGGGATGGCTGAGGTAAAATTAGGCGATAGGCTGTAAATCTATTTAGGAACGTTTATATTGTTCTTCCACTATTTTGTAGGCCTTGTATTCATTTTGTGATTATAGAATGCAATTCTATAGGGGTGAGTTAAGGACTTACCAAGGCCTAAAGGAAAGCCCCTTATTTATAGCTTTGAAGGTTATTAGTTTAGTATTTAACTTAAGGCCTTATTTAGTTGATATTAGTGATAATTGCACACGCTGCTATTCCTGTAAGGGAGATTGAAGATAGGATTATTGTTCAGGTGTTTTTAGTCTGTTTGTTTTTTTGGGATCTCAGGTTTCACTTTGGTTCTATGTTTAGGATTATAAATCTTGAATAGGAGATTTTTAGGTAGTAGTATAGGGTGATTAGTGATGTCACTACTACGATTGTTGCTAGTGGGGCTAGATTATTTGTAATTATTGATTGAATAATAATTCATTTTGGTAGGAAGCCCAGGAAAGGGGGAAGCCCACCTAAGGATAATAGTGATGTGAATATTATGAATTTGATTAATGTGGTTTCTTTGTTTGTTATTATGGTTTGATTGATGAATGATACTCCTGACAACTTAATGGCTGAAACTACTGCTAAAGCTAGGGTTGAGTAGATTATGAAGTATACTATCCATAAATTTTCACTTGTGGTTAGTGCAATTAACATTCAACCGGTGTGGTTGATGGATGAATAAGTTAGGATCTTACGTATAGAGGTTTGATTTAATCCTCCGATTGATCCAACAATTGTTGATATGATAATAATTGTTAGTGTAAAATTATTGATCTCAATCAGGTATGATATCAGTATCAATGGGGCGGCTTTTTGCACGGTTATTAATAGCGCGCAATTTTCTCATCTTAATCCCTCTATTACTCCTGGAAACCATCAGTGGAAGGGTGCTGCTCCACTTTTTAGTAGGAGGGGGGTACAAATGACCATAGGTGCATATGGATTTCTATCAAATGTGAATAAGTCCTCTATTAGTGTTTTTATTACTACTATAAATAGGAGTGTTGCCGAGGCTAACACCTGTACAATAAAATATTTCAGCGAGGCTTCTGTATTGTACATATTTTTGATGTTGGACATCAAAGGGATAAAAGATATTAGATTGATTTCCAACCCTATTCATGCTCCTAGTCATGAATTGGAGGACACAGATACTAATACACCCCCTACTAAGGTAGTTAGTAGGAGGATTTTTGTTGAGTTACTGGGCATTAGAGAAGAGAGTGTATACTCTATTTACGGGGTATGAACCCATTAGCTTATATTAGCTTACTTTTCTATGTTGATGCTTGATTTTTACATCTTGGTGTATGGTGCACGGTGGCTTTTGATGCTTGATGGTGATAGTTTGATTCTGTTAGATGTAATGAAGGTAGAATTTACTACATGTTTTATCCTATCACGATAGTCCTTTAATCAGGCTCATCATT